TTTCTTGGCGGGAACGACTTATGATAGAATCCGCCTTGTTTATCTTGACGAAATGGGCGGAATAGCTATTCCAATGCCAAAAATGTTCACGATGTTCAGTAGCTTTTCGATGGCTTCCCTTGCATTACCAGGTATGAGTGGTTTTGTTGCCGAATTGATAGTATTTTTTGGAATAATTACCGGCCAAAAATATCTTTTAATTCCAAAACTACTAATTACTTTTGTAATGGCAATTGGAATTATATTAACTCCTATTTATTCATTATCTATGCCACGCCAGATGTTCTATGGATACAAGCTATTTAACGCCCCGAAGGATTCTTTTTTTGATTCTGGACCGCGAGAGTTATTTCTTTCGATCTCCATCTTTTTACCCGTAATAGGTATTGGTATATACCCCGATTTCGTTCTTTCATTAGCAGTTGACAAGGTCGAAGTTATTCTATCTAATTTTTTTTATAGATAATTGGATGACTGAAATAAAAAAACCTATGTTTGTTTTTAAAAACATTCTTGGACAATGAAAAAAAGAAGACTTTTTTTCTTCTCTTAACTTAAGAATTAAGTAAAAACAATGAAATTGAACTACATATGGTAGAAAACCGTGTGAATCATCAATACAATATTTGATTCACACGGTCCGCATGCTGGTTCATACAATGCGTCGCCCGCTCTTGTATTTGTAATAACTTGTCTTGAATTCAATTAAATGTTGATGGAAAAGAACCATAACTATGTAACCCTATTCCTAATAGATTGACCCCAAAATAGCATATCCAAATTATAAGAAAACCTATAGACGCTACAATTGCAGAATTTGGACCCCGCAAATTTCTATTTGTTCGAGTATGTAAATAAATTGCAAATACGATCCAAGTAATAAATGCCCAAGTTTCTTTTGGATCCCAATTCCAATAGGACCCCCACGCTTCATTAGCCCATACCGCTCCCGAAAGGATTCCTATGGTTAAAAAAGTAAATCCTAAACTAATAACCCGATAACTCCAATAATCCAATTGTTGAATCAATTGGGACCTGTAATAATTTTTAGCACAAAAAAACGAAGTATTTTCGACAACATTTTCACCCAAGAAAAATGACTCGTTTAAAAAACCATTGCTCTTATAAAAAAGCTTTCTGTTTTTTCGAAATGTAATCACTAGAAGTGCTACTGATAATAACGATCCACATAAAAGGGCTGCATAGCCCAATATCATCATACTTACGTGCATTATTAACCACTCAGATTGAAGAGCAGGTACTAATATTCCAGATTGGTGTATTTCAGTTAAAATACCTGAAGTAGCAAAGCCTTGGGTCAAAATAGCACTTGGTCCAGTTATTTTACTTAAAATTAAAACATTTTTTTTGAAATATGGAATTATATGAATAAGGGAGAAACTCCATGAAAGGAAAATTAATGATTCATATAAATCGCTTAGTGGGAAATGTCCTGAAGAAATCCAACGAGTAACTAATAATCCTGTTATACAGAAAAAAGTAACTATTATGCCCTTTTCTGACGAATCGTATAGTTTTACAATTTCATCGACTAAAAAGGTTATCAAATGAATTGTAATTACAATTGAAACGATCGAAAAGGAAATGTGAGTTAATATATGCTCTAAGGTTGAAAATATCATAAAAAATCTTAAAAAAGAAGAGTCCCTTAATTACATAATTCTAAAATGGAAATCGGGAATTGAATTCATTATAAGATCTATTTATCCTTTTTAGAAGATGCTATGCCGCCACTCGGACTCGAACCGAGATGCATTAGCACTGCTTCCTAAGAGCAGCGTGTCTACCAATTTCACCATAGCGGCTTGTCTTGAACTCATAATAGCCTATGAATAAGCAATCGTCGAGATTGAGTAAGCTATTTTAGTTTAGTAATGATTCAAATGGATCAATAACAATAAAAAGTTGTTCAAATAGGAATTTGAGGTTGAAGGTTCATTATTTTTGATTTGAGTTTAGAGTCTTAGTTTTTTTTATTTAACCTGGGACTTTCCTATATTTTATACTTTCCTCGAATTCAACTCTTGTAACTAAACCGTTCTATACTTCTATACTCAATTAAGGAATAGAGTTCAAAAAGTTTTTGTTTTCATTGTTTAAGCAGCAATTTCTTATTTTTTTTTCATAAATCTAAAATAAAACAAAAAAGGGATTTTGACGACAAAATAGAAAGAAAAGAACCAATTTTGCATCGCTAAAAATTCACAATTAGTCATACAAAATTTCATTAAGCAATTTTCTCTATTGGGTTAAGGGCAAGATATACATGGGGGTCTATATAATAATTCAGAGAAAATAAAAAGTGAGAAAGTTCGAGAAAACAAAAAGGTTTCAAAATAGAATCAATTACTTTCAATGAGTTCTTAACTTTCACTAAAGATTTTTATATACGTTCTTCTATAGATATGCAAATATAGAATTTTATTTGCATTTTATTCTGCAAATAGGTCGATGGGGAAAATAAAACTCCCCACCTTGG